GAGACAAATAATCGAGGCAAATCTAGCTCTCAGACGAGCTAGAGCACGAGTAGAGGCTATCAATGTGATTTCGTAACTATAACCCGTTGGCGGTGCGCCCGAATAATCAAAAGAAAAACTTCTGTATAAACAGAAATTCTGTTTATACACTTTATTTTTTAATTCTGCCAATTGACTAGAATCATAAATGGAATCGGATTCTATCTAATACAACGAAAAATTTTCAAATTCAACAATGAACTAGAGAAAGAGAAATAGAATGGAATGGAAAATATCAAAAATCAATAAAATTAAGGCGGCTAGAAAAACTTATTAGATACCATGGATTCGGATATCTAATAAGTTATACCTACTATTGGATTTGAACCAATGACTCCTGCCGTATGAAAGCAATACTCTAACCACTGAGTTAAGTAGGTCAGTTAGAATCAAAAAGAGAAAGAAATGGAACCCATCACATCGATGGATTATAAATGTAATATTATTTATAAGCAATACCGATCAAAGAGATAAAAGTTGGATCATGTAATATTCATCTTGACAAGAAATTATTGACATGATAAAATATATATCACAAGCAAAAGGGCTATAGCTCAGTTAGGTAGAGCACCTCGTTTACACGCGCGCCGATGTTTTTTCAGAGGAGTACATTATGGAATCAAACAACTTATTGAGAAGTTGATGTCTTACTCCATGACTTTTAGGGAACAAGAGAACAATAGCCTGACAAAAGATTCGGTCCAATTTAGGTGCCCCTTTTCTATTTATATTTTTAGATTTTAGGCAACCAATAGAACCCATTATTGATTTAAGATATTGATAAGGGGAATACTAACTCTATTCAATGCTAGGCATAATGAGTATAAAGACCTCAAAAAATTCTTTTTTCGTCCTATCTTATGAACTTTAAGGTGTATGAAGTTTCATATTGGATTTTTTAAATAAAAGGGGGGCGATGGAGACTTCATTTAACTTAGGTTGATCTAAGCCAAAAGCAAACCTACGTCAGGATAACCTTCTTTGAAACACTTCGGTAGTGCTCTCAGATCGGAATCCAAATAAGAAATCAGAGCACATGGAGCCATCTTCTTATCTTCTTGTCAAGAGAATTATGGTAGACTAACTGATTATTTATATCAGTTAATGGAAGAGCCCAATGCAAAAAAATGCATGTTGGGTCTTTGAAACAGTTCGAATCATTTTGAGAATAATCAGTTTGATCTGTTTTACCGAGAAAGTCTACGGTTCGAGTCCGTATAGCCCTAAAAAAAATGAAATAAAATTCAAATACAAAGATACAAAGACAAAAATTGTATAGTTTTTATTTCTTCATTATTGTATTGTTTGTAACTAGCCACTTGCAATTGCTTGGTTTATCGAAAAACGAAAAAAAAAAGCATTCTCATAAGCTTGCTCGCAGGAATCATTCAGGATAGAGTATAAAGCCGAAATCAAAAAAAGTGCACTTCAATAGAACCAATAGCTATTTTTTTTTATCTTGTCTTGGCTAAACAAACCCAATTTTCTTTCCTAAGTCAATTACATTAGGAATTTTCCCTTTTCCTATCCGCAATCAAAAAGAGTTAGTGATACTTTTTTTCTTTGTCTTTGGGATACCCGCCTAAGCCTAATGAATTTTTGGAGTCAAAATCATGACACGAACTCATTTAAAAACAAATTCCAACCTAACTCAACAAAAATCAAATCTACTCGTAAGTTACACGGATTTAAAAACGACTTACTCTATTTATAGACAAGCTGGAGTTTGAAAAATTAGGATCTTTATTAACTTTCATTATTAACATTTAACATTGTAAAATGGGCTCTTCTTTATATTGCTATACTAGGTAAGGTATAGCAATAAAAGAAAGGAGTCTTTTATTGCCCTAACATTGAATTGCTAAATTGAATAATTAATAAATTGAATTAATATTATTGAATTAATAATTGAATTAATTTTAATTAATATATTTATATAAATTTCTAAATGAATATAGAAGTAGAATATAGAGAATAGAAATAGAATATATAGAATAGAAGTCGAATTTAGTTAATATAAGATCCTATTCCATTAATGTTTAATATTATTATTATTTATTATTATATTTTATTTTTATATTATATAGGTGGAGGTACTATATTACATATAGAATATAGTATTTTCTATTTTTATATAGATTTTATATGGATTGGTATTTTATTTAATTAGTATTTTATTCAAAATTCTATTTTGAATTCTTTTTTTTTTATAGATTTTTATAGAGAATCCGAAGTGAGATGAAAAATCGAGAAAAGAGTCTTATTTGTATAATCGAGAAAAGAGTCTTATTTGTATAAAGTATAAGAGCAAGATCAATATATATTTATAATTGATATCGAAATAAAAATAAAATTGAAGTAAATGGAACAATTCAAGTCGATGAATCTTGAAATGATACATGTACCACAGCAAACAAAACTAAGCAGTTCAATCAAAATAAATTGTTATTTTGACTAAACA